ATATGGGTATGGACGAAGCTCTTGCTTCATAAAATGGGTCAAAAAAGGGAACGAGTTGCCGAGGACTCTAGCGTTCCCTTAGCAACCCGAATCCAATAAAAAACATAGATAGAATTGGAATAAAAAAAAAAAGAGAGAGAGAAGAAAGCGAAGGGGGTAGAATCTATTTGGATCTTTACAAATCCTAAGAATCGTCGCTCTCTTTTTTCTCCTCTATCTCTTTCTTTTTCTTTTCTTCCCAGGCCTTCTTTCTCTTTCTCTCCGCTTCTTCAACCGCCTTATCTTCATTTTCAAAGTTCGTAATTCTTACGATTTTTCCACATCCAATACCACCAGGCCGCCTCTTAAAAGAGGCCTGAAATTCGGCTACCCCCACACCAAGATAGAAGCAACAACAAACCAGGACTACGTACGATAAAATCAACTTAGCCTTACTCTTTGCCTTACTCTTTCTATCCCCGATGAATACGCGGAGCCTTATGATAAGAAAACCATCAAAAATGATCAAAAGGGCCCAACGAAGGGCGGGATGTTTAATCCACATTGGCGAATTCTCCGGGATTTTTTGTAACACAATTGTTATGTGTATCCCAACTCGTTTGACCAAAAGGGCCAGGGCTCGATACCCGACCGTCGTTGAAAGAAGTAGGCCGTAAGAGATCGACTTCGAGTAGGCAAAACCTAGCCAAACTAAGACCTTTCCAAGAGCGTTTCCTTTTTCTATGCAAACCGCGATTAATTTTCTCCAATTCATTATGCCACATCTCTGTTATGTTATGTTTTTTTAGCTCCTCTCTCTTATGTTTTTTTATTTATTGGTTTGATTAATCTAACCCAACGACTTCTCGCTTTCCTGTCAACCCCTTTTAGGGGATCGGAAAAGCGAGAAAATGCGTTATTTTTTGTCGTAAACGAAAATACTTGAAATTCAATGGAACCCCGACTATTCGTTTCTTTTTTTTCTTTTGATACCATTCAAACTAGTGGACTTTGAAACAGTATGAAGAGAATAGATTTTCTTTCTTTTGGATAGACAAGAAAGCCAAGATAGAGAGAGAAGAAAGCGAAGAGGTAGAATCCATTTGGATTCTTTACAAATCGTCCGAATGCTTCCTCTCTTTTTTCTCTTTACTCCTGCTCCCCTTCCCTTGGTCCGGGATCCCCCTTGCTTAGAATTCATGTAGAGTAGGGATTTTCGCCGCGTTCAACCCGTTCCTTGAACGCCTTCGCATCTAGGGCTCCCTTCCACCGACGGCGATCATATAGCTCTCGTATGACTTCGTCCAATGGCTTTGGTGTCTGCGAGACCTCTGGGGTCGGAGGCACGACCGGGGTTTTTTCTTTATCTTTACGCCAGAACCGCCACCTACGAGGCTCTCCTTTTTCTACCTCGAGCCCCTCCTTCTCGTTCGTCAAGGTAGTCGAATACCCCGAAACGGGAGGAGTGTAGTGCACACCCCGAGAAAGAGCCTTCATTCTCATTATGGCATGCCCGCCGCAAAAGGCGATGACCACCGCCATAATTACATTGGAGACGGAAAGGATCTTCTCCGGCTCGTTCATTTCGAACTGCCGCCGCCGATCGCGGGAGTAGAGATAGAAAGCCAAAAGACCCAACGCTGCCCAAAGAACGGGAGGGATCGAAGGATACTTTTTGCAGAGATTTATTCCTTTTTGGATTCTCCTGGCCCCCGGTATGACCAATATCACCATCCCCGAGTCGATGGTGAGTGAAGTTGCCATCGCTAAGGTCCTCCAAATAGCCACCGGCCCCTCTACGATTAGGATTTCACTAATGCGTGAGCTAACGCGGAATAGAGAGACTATCGTCACGAAGACGAGATCCCTTAAACGAGCCCTCCGTCCTGCCTCCATTCCATGAGCTTCCCTGGCCAAAAATGAGATTACGCCCATGAAAAAGGGCCCCAATTTAGCGTTGACTAAACTATGAATCTCATTGGGCAGCACCTGCTTCATCACTGATTGAAAGAAAGAGTTCAATCCCATCAGGAAATGGATTCCCAATTTCAATTGAAGTATGGCACCTAGAAGAAGCCACGTTAGTACAGCAAAGGCGTGGTACATCGCGGACTCATCAAACTCCTCTCTCCCTTCCTCATTCGCATTTTTACACCATATGTAAAAGTGGTACAAAATAAGGAATGTGAAAATAAAGAGAAAAAGTGGTTCCGTGATCAGACAATAGAGACTGCCTGTCTCGGTAATGATGGAGTCACATTTTTGGTTCATGGAGTTCACTTGATTTCTAATCAAATAAAGAAATATTTGCCCCCTTTTGCCCCCCTCAAGTATCAGTACGACTATTCGCTCTCTAACTTTCATTTGGACCTCCGGTTTTACTTTTTTAAAAAAGATAATATATTCTCTTAGAAAGATAACGCAATTTTTTCTTGGGTCACTTGATAGTACTCGCCGTATTCTATCCATATTGTGTCTCCGGCCCCCTCGAGGGCACTTTCAAATTACTACATAAATAGGGGACGCAACTTCCTAGATTAAGATTGTCTTAGTTCTTTACGTGCCCTCCAGGAGGGCCCACGTACTTTCCTCTCCCCCCCAATTGAATTTTCTTTACTTTTGGTAAAAATTAAATCCAAAAAGGAATCGAAAGGATTCGAACCCTCTATCTTTAACGGCCGCTTAATTTCACTCTACTGAAAAGGCAAAAGAAAATAGACGATCCTTCCGATCGATCGTACATATTAATTATACCCTTTTTGAGAGTTTGTTGTCAAATCGTATCCACTAGTCAAAAGAGTTTTAGGCATACCGCCAGCGTTCATCCTGAGCCAGGATCGAACTCTCCGTGAGATTCATAGTTGCATTACTTATAGCTTCCTTAGTTCGTAGACAAAGCAGATTCGGAATTGTCTTTCATTCCAAATATTCCAAGGCATCCCTTTCGTATCCATTTATGTGTTCCTATTTGCCTTCCGCAGATTCCCTCCCTAGCCCTCCGATAGGATAGGAAGAGATTTGAGAAAGAAAAGACTGAGAACTCTCAGATCAGATCCAGAAGCAGAGTTCTATGCATACGCTTCTATACGCCCACGCGCCCACGGAACGGGCCTCTTATTTCTTCTCCATAGAAAAAGCCAGATTGACTTTAGGGATACGAACTCCCCCACTGGATAGACAAGAATCCGAATTTGCAGAGAGAAGAAAAAAGAGAGAGAGAGAACAAAAAAAAGAGAGAGAAGGGGTAGAATCCATTTGGATCTTTACAAATCGTCAGAATGGTCCCTCTCTTTTGCGTATCGCTCCGCCCTTCCCCTCAAAAAGGGGAAGTCCCTTGCTTAAGAAGCAGTTCTTCCAAGACCCCCGCCTTCTTTGAAATATCATGAACAGTTCCGGTCGGTTGAGCGCCTTGTTGAAGAAAAGAGAGAATAGTAGGAACATTTAAATGGGTTTGATTGTTTATCGGATCATAAAAACCCACCTTTTGAAGAGCCCTTCCCTCTCTTCGGGCTCGCACATCAATTGCAACGATTCGATAAAAGGCGCGTTGCTTCCGCCCGCATCGTTTCAAACGCAGTTTTATCATAACATTCCTCTAGTTCGGGGCCACTTTGGAATTGATTCCATTAGGGAATCATGAATAATCATGGGTTTGCTTAAGTTCATAGTCTCGTAAACCGAAACAGAGGCATTTAGCCCTAGAAAATGCAGTGGATTCCCTAGAGCTCCCCGTTAATAAAGACGAGAGGTTTCGCTCTTAATCAAAGAGCAAAAAACCATGCCTTTATGAACCGGGCCTCGTATGCAAAAAAATTGAAAACCTTCTTAAAAACAGGGACATATTTCGAATAGAAAGCACTCCGCACCTCTAGAGGAAGCGTGCACTTACAAATATTCTTTATGCAAAAGTCCAACCCATCCAGGAAGTCGATTGGAGCTCCCGAGCTAAGAAGGAGCCCTATAGCCATCCAGACGAGGATTCCTATTGAAAGCACCTTTAACTTCTGTGTAGGCATCGGTTCTCCGGAGCTTTCGCATTGAATGCAATGCCACAGTACGTAGCAAGCAAAAGCAGTGAGCGCCGGTATAAGAAGGGGTGAAGTCACCACTGCATATAAACTTACTGAGCGTTTGAGTATGCCTTTTTGAGAAGGGCTGATCAAGCTTACTCGAGCACCTACCCACCCCACCGCCAGTTTCGAAAATTGCAGAATACCTTTTTTAACCGGCTTTGAAAGTTTTTGAACCACCAAAATGATCCATAAGTCTCGGTAGGTCATCAGAGTTTACCCCTTTAGTATATTTTTCGATCGGATCCAAAATGATTTAGGTAGAACGGCAGCTCTGTAGACTCGAAACTCTTCCAAAAAGAACTCGGCCACCTGACCTATGGAACCACCCCCCGGGAGTCCGAGACCTTAAGATTCGTTTCTTCCCTCCCAAGCGCCCATAACGCGAGCCTATTATCCACTCTCCATAGAAAAAGCATTCTGACTGGAAGAAGGTATAAGAAGGTCCAAGGTTCATTTTAGGAAAAAGATCTTGTCGATCTCTTTCCGGTTGTATACTTTCCTACCCTAGCAAGATTTTCTTATTCCTCTAGGTCAGATATAGCGTACCCTCTTTTTGGATTTCTTGAGAAGCAGGGAGGTCCTTTCCTTCTAGGCAAGAAGATAGCAAGCTACAAATTCCGTTTGGGTAGGACATGTACTATGAAATTCAAAAAGGAAGTAGTTAATCAAGAAGACGGGGTTTCCCCCTATCATCTTAACTTGGTTCTTTTTTTTTGAACCTCGCCCTTAACTTGAAGGCGATGGCATCCTAAGGTGCTGCTTGCTAAATGGAAGGATCTTATCAACGTCCATGAAATCTTCACTTGGTTCTGATTTCTCGACTTTTGGAAGAATCTCAATATAGGTTCTTCTCTTAGGCAAATCTTGTTCATGGAAAACCTGCTTGATTTCGCTCGATACGGTTTCTGAAATAGTGTGTTATGGCTCGAACCCGCAGTCAATCCTATTTCCAATAGGTGGTTGGAATCTCTCTATTCCGTGCCTAGACTTTCCGCAATGATTTCAAACCAACCAAGGGGGTACTGTTTTTCGAACAAGAATCCCACTTTACTATTGCATTCGCTAAAAGTTTTCTATCTTTTTTTTATTATATCTCTAGAAGAGATTGCAGAACTTATATATGAGATATATAGATCATATCTTCGAAATACACAGAATGTACGAGACTCTCCGGGATGGGCTCTGTAAAAAAGGGGCTTCTTCCGTCTAAAGAAAAGGCGAGTAATCTCTCTTTTTACACTTGTTACTGAAGCCGGAAGCGTTCCATCTCTTCCTGAATTGCCTCTTTCAAAAGGGTTTCTGCTTCCTCGGTGAATGTCTTGGTAGACGATATGATTTCTTGGAACTGGGGTTTCTGACTTTTTAAGTAGTCACGTAAATTACCGAGAAATGGCCTTACCTGCCCAACTTCTAATGAATCAAGATAACCATTTGTTCCAGTATAAACAGTCATTATCTGCTCTTCGACCGCGAGAGGTTGGGCTTGGGATTGTTTGAGCAACTCACGCAATCGTCGCCCTCTTGCTAATTGATTTTGAGTCGTTTTATCGAGATCAGAGGCAAATTGGGCAAAGGCTTCTAATTCTGTGAATTGCGCCAAATCCAATTTTGATTTGCCGGCTACTTGTTTCATGGCTTTAATTTGCGCTGCGGACCCTACCCTGGAGACGGAAATCCCGACATTAATAGCAGGCCTGATTCCAGAGTTGAATAGATCGGCGGATAAGAAGATCTGACCGTCCGTAATGGAAATTACGTTAGTAGGAATATAAGCCGAAACATCCCCCGCCTGGGTCTCTACTATTGGTAAAGCAGTCATACTTCCCTCACCCAAATTCGAACTTGATTTAGCGGCTCTTTCCAAAAGGCGTGAATGTAAATAAAAAACATCTCCTGGATAAGCTTCGCGACCAGGGGGTCTTCGTAAGAGAAGAGACATTTGACGATAAGCCTGTGCTTGCTTTGAGAGATCATCATAAATGATTAAAGTGTGCCGTTCCCGGTACATAAAAAATTCCGCCAGAGCCGCACCTGTATAAGGGGCGAGGTATTGTAATGCTGCGGGGGAAGCTGCGGTTTCGGCTACCACAATCGTGTATTTCATCGCTCCCGTTTCCTGAAAGGTAGTCACTACCTGAGCCACTGAAGATGCTTTTTGACCAATAGCTACATAAACACATATTACATCCTTTCCTCGTTGATTGAGAATTGTATCCGTAGCTACTGCGGTTTTCCCCGTCTGTCTGTCACCAATAATTAATTCTCGCTGACCGCGTCCTATAGGAATCATCGAATCAATAGCAATCAGTCCTGTTTGAAGAGGCTCATATACGGAACGTCTCGAAATAATACCCGGAGCTGGAGATTCAATTAACCGAGATTCCGAAGCGGAAATGCCGCCTCGACCATCAATAGGTTTAGCCAGAGCATTTACAACACGACCCAAATAAGCTTCACTGACCGGTATCTGGGCAATTATTCCTGTTGCTTTTACGGAGCTCCCCTCTTGTATCATCAAACCACCACCCATTAATACAACCCCAACATTTGTGGATTCCAAATTCAGGGCAATGCCTGTCGTACCTTCTTCAAATTCTACTAATTCACCTGCCATTACCTCATTAAGACCATAAATACGAGCAATGCCGTCACCTACTTGAAGGACGCTACCCATATTGACAATATTGACTTCTCGCTTATATTGTTTGATACGTTGACGGATAATATTACTAATTTCATCAGCTCGAATAGGTACCATGACTCTTTCTTCATTTGTTTGGAAGAAAAAAATAATGCCTGCCTGGCGTGGGATAAGTAGACTCGTAGAAGGACTAATAAGTTCTTTCTTTCAGGGATCCAAAGAGGCCAATATTCGCACTAATCGTACGTAAATGTAACTCCGTGTTCAAAGAACGGTTCAGAATTTGCAAAGCTCCTTCTAGGGCTTCTTGGAAAACCCATTGGCGGACTTGATTAATTGCCCTTTGTTGTTCAAAAAGAATGCTTTCATTTTTGAAATTTTCAAATTGTTCTAACTGCTTATAAGCTGCAGTAATTAAGTCCGCCCTTTTTCGTTCCGCGCGAGAATATTCGTTCACTCGAAACTGCTCCATGTCTGTTTTTACTTTCCGTAAGCGGGCGTGTGCTTTTTCCAGCTCTTCGATGGCCCCTCCCCGCAGTTCCTCTGAATTTCGAATAGTATTCACGATCCTCTGTTTTCGATTATCTAATAAATCATTTAATGAAAGTAGATTATCTTTCCATTCATTTCCGAACTTTGATGATCCCTTCCCGAGCCAAACATGAATCTTTCGATTCATTTGGCTCTCGCGCTCAATGATTTCCCTTATTTACGGGGAATTCCCGTACTTTTGAAATGCACCGAGCCTATCCTCTATTCCTATTTCAGGCTCCCAAATGAAAATATCGAAACGGATCATTAATCCAAGACCCGAATATTTGGAGGACTCTTCTGACTAAATCAAAATATGGAATTGTCAGCAAAGTTGTTTCGTTTGTTCTTTCAGTCCTAAGAACGCTTCTTACTTTATACGTAGGTCATCGATTCCGCATTGAATACAAAGGGCGTGAAATCGCGCTTTTCCAAGAAGGGGTTCCAATCATTGGATCGACATGAGTGCTCTCTATCGAACCAAATTTCCAACGATTCATTTGAACCCCATTTGTGTATTAACTGTAGAAAGAGTACTGTGCTGCCTTTGGACTTCAAAGAGTTTAGCTTTAACCATGTCGAGGGTCCCGCGTTATTGGTTGATAGAGAATCAAAGTCTATTTAGTAACGAATCGCGAAATGCTAGGGTTCTTCAATATGATTTTGGAATTGAGTCAGAAGGAATTCGCGGGATCGTGCACCCCCCTTCCTTGTTCTAACACAAGAAAAAGTGCAGCTGGTTGGATCCAGCCTATTCTTGAAATAAACAACTCGCACACACTCCCTTTCCAAAAAAGATCAATACACCAAGCACTACACTTAGATTTATTGGATTTGTTGCTAAAAGATCGGTATTAAACCCGAAACTCCCGGCGGATGGCCAGTGACCCAAGAAAACGAAAGAATCGGTTCCATTTTGCATAAGATCCCCCTTTATAGATAGACTCCAAAAGCAAACAACGTTCTTTTTGTCTCACCTTTTTCTACTGACCATTTCTTCGAGTTACTTACTCGATTCTCGATTGATTCTTTTTTCTTTTATTTACTGCTTTTGAAACAGAATCAAAAAGCCATTTTGAAATCAAAGAGATTTCTTTTTTTGGGGGGGGCTCTCATCTCAATAAGAAGGACACTTCACTTATTCGAATTAATCAAACAAGGACCGCGTTTCGCGTGAATTGCAGAAGAGTCCATTTGTTTTAACCCCCCCGCTCCCATTGGACTCAAAATGAGAAACAAGGAAGTGAGTCAGGTCAGTATGCCAATCCCTCATCTTCCAAAAGAGCCTCCTCCTGGCGGATTCCCACCCGACTAAGAATTAGGGAATTGTCGGAATGTGAAGTCTTGCTAGAATTCGCAAAAGCAAGGAGCAAGCGAGTTCGAGGACCTAAGGATTAAACAAAGGGATTCGCAAATAAAAGTGCTAATGCTACAACCAGCCCATAAATTGTTAAAGCTTCCATAAAAGCTAGACTCAGTAATAGAGTACCTCGTATTTTTCCCTCGGCGTCGGGCTGTCTGGCGATACCTTCTACAGCTTGGCCCGCAGCAGTGCCTTGCCCAATCCCCGGTCCAATAGAAGCAAGCCCGACAGCCAACCCAGCAGCAATAACGGAAGCGGCAGAAATCAGTGGATTCATAATAAGTGAGTTCCTCGGACAAAAATACAGAAATGGTTAATGATACAATCATCCAATGAATAATGAATTATGACCTTCTTATTCCATCCCTACGTTTCATCCGTCTGAAAGAACTACCAACTCCCAATTCCAGTAAGAAAATGATGGAATCCTCGGAACTCCCTCGCTCTTTTCTTTTTTCAGTTCTATTCCCGAAGTTTTTTTGATGTCAACCCACGGACCTTTCTGACTCTATTTCTTTGTTTCGCTCTTTCAATTCTTCCCATAAAGAACCCAAAACCATGCATTGAATAAACGAGCTTCGCTGGAAAAAAAAGCGAGCATATTAAGAACGAAAGGGCCATAATATTTTTCATAGAAAACACTACGCAAATCAGTAGGTAAAATGTATTTCAAAAGAGTCTTCACGCAATAGTCGAAAGAATACACTAACACGACAGGAACCTTCGAGCTAAGAAGGAGCCCTATAGCTATCCATACGAGGATTCCTATTGAAAGGTTCTTTAACTTCTGTGTAGGCATTGGCTTACCAGAGTTTTGGGATTGAATGCAATCAAAGAGCACCAATAAAGAAAAGGCAGTGAGAAGCGGCATCACAAGAGGTGAAACCAGTACGATGTATACACTTACTGAGCGTTCGAGTATGCCTTTATCAGGAGGACTGATCAAGCTTACTCGATAACCTACCCAATCACCTGCGATTTTCAAAAATTGTAAAATAATTTTTGTTTTTATGCGTGGATTCCTGAAAATGGAATTTGATGGCGTCATCCGATAACCATAAATACCCCCAACCCATCTCCTGACTAAAAAGGCTTCGCTGAAAAGAAAAGCGATCATATTAAGAACGAAAGGGGTATAATATTTTTCATAGAAAACACTACGCAAATCAGTAGGTAAAATGTATTTCAAAAGAGTCTTCACGCAATAGTCGAAAGAATACACTAACACGACAGGAACCTTCGAGCTAAGAAGGAGCCCTATAGCTATCCATACGAGGATTCCTATTGAAAGGTTCTTTAACTTCTGTGTAGGCATTGGCTTACCAGAGTTTTGGGATTGAATGCAATGCCACAGTACATAGCAAGTAAATGCAGTCAGCACCGGCATGATAAGCAGCCAAGTCACCATTCCATATAAACTTACTGAGCGGTAGTGTATGCCTTTATCAGGAGGACTGATCAAGCTTACTCGAAAACCTACCCAATCACCTGCCATTTTCAAAAATTGCAAACTACCTTGCCTCAGAGCCCC